TTGTATGTATAGGAGGTATACACTATACAATCAACTATATATATTCTGAATACTGGACTGGAAAGGAATTTGAGAATTCTTAAGATATAAGATATGGAATTATAGTCTAAATAGAATCGTGATCTAAAGAGATCCATTAACCTAAGTGCAAAAATAGACCCATCAATCAGCTGATTCGTTATAATTTAGTGATTGCCTTCGGTACCGGTATAAAATAACAGAAAAAGAGGCGAAGGCTGGTTTTGCAAACATGAATAAAATGTTTCTAACAGTTTTCATATTTTATATTTATCCGCCTAACCTCAAAAGAAAGATCTTTCTTTGACTTTGATGAAAATTTATCTATTTTTTATAGTTCTAATTAGAATTAATTGGTCGTTCCTATCCAATAATATACTAGTACCGGCTCGCTATTCACTCGGTTTTTGGGTCATAATCATTATGTAGGAGAGATGGCCGAGTGGTTGAAGGCGTAGCATTGGAACTGCTATGTAGGCTTTTGTTTACCGAGGGTTCGAATCCCTCTCTTTCCGTACCTTCATCTAATTCACTGATCTTACTAACCAAAAGAGTAAAATATATAAAATTATATTCCAACACAAAACAGTTAGATCTTTCTTTGATATATATTTTATTACTAATTACTGTGTCACGGAAAATACTGAAAGGAAAAGAGTAGACAAGGAATGAAAACCTCCCTCCCGTTCTATGATACCTAAATCGGAGAAAAATCCGGATCAAACTCTTATTTATCTTAACCTTAGGTTAATTTACTTCGACGAAAGGGATCAAAATTGTCCGAATCCTTGTGATTTTTTATTTTCTTTTCGTTAGGTTTAGGTCTGGCGCGAATAATATTCTACGACTAGCAATTCATTTATTTTCAAACCGACCCATTTACTATCTATTATTTGATTGACTAATCCTTTATATTGGAATGGTTGAAGAGTCAAATGTTTTGGCATTTCGTCCTGAGAGGATGAATCGAAAGAATTTTGAATCAGAGCTCTAGAGTTTTGTTCATCCCTCGCCGTAATAATATCTCGGGGTTTGCAGCGATAACTTGGTATATCTACTATACGACCATTGACTAAAATATGTCTATGGTTAACCAATTGACGGGCTCCAGGAATAGTCGGAGCCATACCCAATCGAAAAAGGATGTTATCCAAGCGCATTTCAAGTAATTGGAGTAAAACCTGACCTGTTGACCCCTTGGCTTTGCCGGCGATACGAACGTATTTAAGTAATTGTCGTTCTGTAAGACCATAATGAAAACGCAACTTTTGTTTTTCTTCTAGACGAATACGATATTGAGATTTTTTACCGGAACGTGATTGGTTTCTAAGATCACTTCCGGCTCTAGGCCTTTTATTAGTTAGTCCCGGTAAAGCTCCCAGGCGGCGTATTTTTTTGAAACGAGGTCCCCGGTAACGCGACATAAAGACTCCTTATTCTTATTTTCTTATTTATATTGAATTCTTATTGATGAAATTTCATTTTACAGAATAAACCTAAACTAAAACTGAACTAAATGATAAATGAAGCGAAGTTTACGGAAGTAGTGTACTTGTACTCTAAAGAATAATTAGATGAATAAATATCCAGACCTTTCTATTCTATATATATTCTATATATATATATATATATATATATTCTATATATATATTCTATATAAAGATTCTATATAGATAAAAGGGATTCTTTTCATGGCATAGTTGTAAGTTCCTATAAGATAAAAAATATATTTTTCGATATTATTTGATTTCGGATTTCAAAAGGGCATTCTCAATCATGTAAAAACTCGAAGAAAATAAATAGAGAAAAGCCGGCTATCGGAATCGAACCGATGACCATCGCATTACAAATGCGATGCTCTAACCTCTGAGCTAAGCAGGCTCACATAAGATAAATTATACCTGCATAGGGATTCAATAAACTATTGTTAGCTATTAATTAATATACTTATATTTGCATTCTTGGCGATTCCTATTAGCTAGTCATAATGAATATGACTATCGAAAAAATAGAATATAGAATTGAAAGGAAATATTCAATACTCATACTTACCATAGACCATAGAATATAACGATTAATCTATCGATATATAATTTTAGTTTTTTTCTCACATCACAATTATATAGTACAATTCTATAGTATAGCATTTAATATTAAAAAATATTTGATTCGATCTATTTTTAGATTAAATCATTTTCGTTTTTGCTTTCAAATGATATTTGAAAGTCTTTTTATTACACTTATATATTTTATTTCATATCATCATATATATCTTTTTTATTTCTAAATGGAATGATTTGTTTTAAATAATTAGAAATTATTGCGCTTTGATTCGTAAAGATGGAAGCTCAGACGAAAAAAAGAATCGACCGTTCAAGTATTCCAAATTGCATGGGAAAAACGAGCAGAAGAGAGACATATATACGTGGTATATCTCCATCTATATTGAATTGCAGATACAGAAATGATAGAATCGTTTCTG